CCAGATAAATGATCCCTTTTATATTCCACTGATAGGGCTAACAGACAATTAATTTTTAATTATACCAAACGAAAATAGATATCGAAATTCTAAAGAAATCAAATTCTAAATAAATAAACAGAGAGTTTCTTATTCGAAACGTCCCGTGATCTTCAACCAATTCTGCGCTTGAATATAATTACCAGGAGTAAGCGCAATAGCTTGTTTCCAATACTCGGCAGCTTGATTGAACCAAGCCTCCGCAATTTCAGAATCTCCCTGTCGAACGGCCTGTTCCCCCCGGTCGGAATAGGTGGTTCAATTCCTTTCCTTAGAACCGTACTTGAGAGTTTCCCGCCTCATACGGCTCGGCAATCAATTCTTTTGGTGTCCCGGGTTTTTGAATCTAGTATATCGAATTGAATGAGATTTCTCATAGATCGATCTTTATCTTTATTCTTTTTTTTGGGGGGTTAACCAAAAGAGGTTAATTCCATGAGCATGAGTTTCAAACTTGACTTTTGATTAAATTAATAATCAGCTTTGCTTTCATTTTATCTTTTCTCCCACCGTCAGAAGAATAACATAGAAGCATTTCCACTATAGTTAGAATTTTCTGAAAGGTATCTATCTCGGTTTCATATAAAAATTGATATAGAATCTTTGAAAAAGCCCTTTCTTCCTAAGAAAGAAAAGGCTTACTGTCTTTGGGATCTGATGCTACACCGCTGCTCAATACCTTAGGGGATCGACTTTATTACATAAGTGGATTCCTTACTTTTATCTCATATCATGACATAAATAAGCAGTTCTTATTGGATCGGCATCGGCCCAAAACCTCGCGAATTGATCTTTACGGTGCTTCCTCTATCAATTAGATCCTTTATCCATAGAATAAACTATCTAGGCATATCGATTTCTTCATATTTCGACTTCTATGAAGTTTCTTTCTTTGCTACAGCTGATAAAAATCGTTTTTGCACGATGCATATGTAGAAAGCCTATTTTTTTTTTTTTTTTTTTCTAGTATTTATTAGTGTATTTGCTCTTTACCCCCCCTCCTTTTTTTTTTTCTTTTACTTTTTTCTTTCTATAGTAGAGATAGTCGCACGTAATGACAGATCACAGCCATATTATTAAAAGCTTGTGGTAAGAACGGATTTCGTTCTAGTGCCCGAAAATAATATTCTAAAGCTTTTGTATGTTCTCCGTTACTTGTGTGGATAAGGCCTATGTTATAGAGTATATAGCTTCGATCGTAAGGATCAATTTCTAGTCGCATAGCTTCATAATAATTCTGTAAAGCTTCCGCATAATTGCCTTCAGATTGAGCTGACATCCGTTACGGTCGTCATTCGATTCAAAGAATTCTCCGTTTCAAAACCGTACATGAGATGAAAATCTCATACGGCTCCTCCTTTATGTGCATTATGAGAATAATCCATGAAATCAAAAAAGATTGAAATATTCTCATTATGAACTAAGTGGGGCTAATGTTTTTACAAGAAATCTCTAGCCAACCTTCCTGCAAAAGCTTTTTTCTTAATATCACGCGTGTTGGTACTAGATAAAACCGGAAACTCCAACAATTTCTTTGTTCTCAACGCCCCTTAATTTACAGGAATTAATCACTTCAACAGTCTTCGATGGTTATACGGGTATCCACAGTACGAACGAGATGGATGTTTGTTATCCCAACCATTCTTCTTAGTCCCGATCCCGCTAAGGAAAGGGGGCAGTTTATAACAAAGTTTTCGTGTTGCTGATTCCTAGACGTAGCGCCTCTTCCCCTATGCCGCCTATTGGTACTGGTGTAGTAGGGTTGACTTGCAATACAGAACCCATAGGTGTAACCTTTCGCTCAATACTAGAATCGACAATTGAAGCATCTGAGGCTGCATTAATCGGGGATACACGACAGAAGGAATGGTTTTATCTATAAACTTCACCTTCAACAAGCGTAGATTTTTTCAATAATCTTTTTTTTTTCTATCCCGAATTGTCTTTCTTTCTTCTAAGACCGAAAGGGGTAAATAAAAAACTAATCAAATCGCACCATCTCTGTAATAGGTAAATGCCTCTTTTTCTCCTACAGTTGTCGGAATTATTCGTAATAATATATTGGCTACAATCGAAAAGGTCTTATCAATAAAATTTCCGTTTATCCGCGATCTAGGCATAGGTAAAAATCCATTCTATAATTCGTTTCATTACCTCTTGTGAGAAAATGATCCCACAAACAAAGGAATTGTACAGTACAAAATAACATAAAAGCAGACGTGTTAAAAAAAATAGACCGATCCGTTGATTCGTTCCAACTCATTGATTAAATCAGGTAGAAATATCAGAAAAAAAAAAAAGGAGCGCCATCTTTGCAAACAAGATATATAGCCTTATTGTTTTTTGTTTTGAACAGTTTTTCACAAACAAAAAAGTTATCCTTTTCCCCAGACTCAAAGGAAGAATTTTTTCTTTGCTGAAAGGGTTTCTATTTTTCTAGTTAGAACGGATTCGATTGTCC